TTTTACTTTTACAAAAATGGGAATTTTTTCTTGTTGCTTGAATATTAACTATTCAATTAAAATGAAATATTACAACTATAACAGGCTTTTTAGTTTTCAAATTCAAATTCGTTGGAACAAAAGAGGCCCGGCTGGGTACTGACCAGACCAGGCCATGAGAATAAGAGGGTCCTTTCGAACAAAATCAAGACAAAGAAAAGAGGTCTTCTTTATTTTTCTTGATATTCTTGGCTCTTCTGAGCCCTTCCTTTACTTTAGATAAAGAAATAAAGGAAATTGATGATAAAAGTTGTACATATCTATATAATATAGAAAGAAGAAAAGAGAGAAAGAAAGATTCTTTCCTTTATCTTATGTGCTATCTCATGTAGTAATTATCTTTTTCAATTGGGAGAGATGGCTGAGTGGACTAAAGCGGCGGATTGCTAATCCGTTGTACGAGTTAATCGTACCGAGGGTTCGAATCCCTCTCTTTCCGTTGATGACTTGATTTTTTTTTTCAAATTTCGAAATCCTTTGTTCTTATTCTTAGTTAAATGTGTGGAATAGACCAAATCATAAGAAAATTGGAAAATCAAGCAAGGAAAAACCTTTTTTATTTTATTCTTCACGTCCAGGATTACGTCCGGGATCATTAGATAGGAATCCAAAGATGAAGAGAGAAACAAAAAATATCACTACTGTGTAAACGAAGAGTTTGAGAGTAAGCATTACACAATCTCCAAGATGATTTTTTTTGAAAAAAAGAGAATAGATCATCCATTTTTCTACCGCATATCCTAGTTTGACACCAAGCAATGAAGCTCTTCTCTAAAAGAATTTTCATAAATTCTTTTCTACTAAGAGTTTGTCATTAACCAAAATTTTTTTATATACACAATTAGGTATTGTGAGGAGCCTAATAAGGTCTTTCACTGGAAGGGAAAGCGTCAAAAAATAAGGAAATAAGTTAAGCCGGATTTCTCGTGACTATCCAAGAATTTCAATGTTTGAATCGAGGTTTCAAACGGTAAAGCTTATCTGATTTTATTTATTTTAGAATTTTTCTCGAATAAATCATGAATTTTCTAGGATATTATTAAGGATCTCATCGAAAACTTACAGCAGCTTGCCAAACAAAGGCTAAGAGAAAAAAAAACAGAGGTATGACTGGCATAATATCTACGATTGGATTCAAAAAAGCATAGGCCTCGGGCAATTTGCCGAAGAAAAAACTACTCGAAAAAAGGGTCGAATTAAGACAGATACCGATCAAACTAAAGGTATTAAGCATAACAGACTTTTTGTTCTTGGAGAGATAATTGCATTTTGATTGAGTTATTGATATAAGGAAAGGGAAAGTAAGTAAGGTAAACAAAAAATACTTCTTTTTCTTTGAACCCACCCAATCAAAAATCCTCCTTTTCTCAAAGGAGAATCGAAAAATCATATTTTCATACAATATCTTAATTGAATTATATGTAATGATCAATAAATTAAGTTGAATTCTATATCTACACATACCAAAAACATCGCAAAATCCTAGTACCAATCTAATCTATTCTATAGATATTTGGACTAGAGTTGACAAACAAACAAAACAAGCAATATACTTTCTTAGTATCGAATAGAAATCTAAATGGGGCGTGGCCAAGTGGTAAGGCAACGTGGTCCCGCTATTCGGAGGTTCGAATCCTTCCGTCCCAGAACATATATATATTCTATGAGAATATAGATTGCTTTTTTAACAATGTTCTGTTTAAAATCGAAATGTTAGCTGGAATGTGATTGTTGTTTCTGATTTTTTTCTTCGATGAATCATTTTTTTTTTCAAAAACGGAATCGAGATGCGAAAGAATCTATATTCCCTATCTCGTATTCTCTATCCCCTAAATTAGCCTAATTAGATTCCATTTTCTTTTTTTGTGGATTTCTTGACTTTTCGCCAAGAGGGGATTTTTGGTACTAATTAAATTCACTAAGTCTCTTAATTCTTAATCAATGAGTTAGGCTAAAATATCAAAAAATAGGAGCAAAAACTTGACTTAATCTGGACTTGTTTGGCTTTGTGCCTAGACAGCTCGCATTTCGTAAAAATCAAAAAGACTAGGACACCCCCCCTCTTTTCTTTTGATTTATGCTGCATCAGTCCCATAGAATGGGGTAGATAGGAGTTAATCAGTAATGGGAAGGCATTCATTTCAATATCTATAAACGGTGACAATTGCTCAGTCTATTTGATCGAATTGATAGATACGAAACCCTCCCCATTCTTTGGATTTTATCAATCAGATGAAAAAAGAATAAGAATGAAAATCTTACCTTATATTAATCTTTTTTTATCCATCTCATAAAAAAATTGGATTTGTTGTTTGGTGTATTTATCTATTTTAGATCATTGAAATCGTTGATGATTCAATTAAAAAAGAAAGACTTATCTTTTTTCTTTCCTAAGATGATCAAAAGTGATCTTTAACTATCAAATTTTCTTCAAATAATGATGTCGAAAAGGGAACTTTCTAAATTTAGAAATATAAATAGTTTTAATCATTCCTTATAAGTCGGAATCTTTTGCTATTTGAAGAAGTATGAAATAGGTCAATCTCTCCTATTGAGTCACGTGAAGATGCAGAATCAAAAAGAACTCATTTATTCGTCTTATTTATTATTATTCTTATTTATTATTATTTCTATATATTATTTATATATTAAATATTAATTAATATGTTAGATAAATTAATATTAGCGATGGGGTCTTACTAAAGAAAATATTTATCCACCTATCTCTATAGTATATAGATATAGAACAAAGTATAGATTATGGTGTTTATACATCAGCCTAACCAATGACTATTCATGATTCCATAATTGAATCAATTCCATACCGGTTCTTAGAGGAATGTTATGGTAAAACTTCGTTTGAAACGATGTGGTAGAAAGCAACGTGCGACTTGAAGGACAGGATCCGTTGTGGATTTGTACATCCACCATTTTATGTAGGAATGAAGGTGCTCTTGGCTCGACATCATTGGTTCTGTTTCATTAGAACCCCTCTTTTTTGTTGTCTTGGAATGTAAATAGTCCATGATGGAGCTCGAGTAGAAAGTATTAATTTATTTCTCGGGGCAAGGTCTAGGGTTAATGCCAATCAATAAAAAAATTGGAACAACTTCGTAAATATATTTTCGGTATGGAAATCGAAAGAATCCAATTCGAGCAAGTTTCCAATTCAAAATTCCTTGGAATTGATCAAACTTTTTCGATCCAAAGTGTTTCACGCGGGAATCCATCGTCTGTAGGATTCTTTCATAGAAATCGCAAAAGGGGTATGTTGCTGCCATTTTGAAAGGATTAAAAAGCACCGAAGTAATGTCTAAACCCAATGATTTAAAATAAAACAAAGATAAAGGATCCCAGAACAAGGAAACACCTTTTTTATTGTCTTAATAACTGGATCGAACTGAAGAATCCAAATCCATTTTAAACGAGACAAACATAAAAGGAGGAAAGACCGCTCAATAAATGAGAGTGCCGAAAGATTTTCCTTTGAACTGTTTGAAAGTTATCCAACTTGAGTTATGAGAGTACGAATGGTTTCTTTTTCATTTTCAGGAAGAAAGAAGAAAAAAAAGACTTACATCTTTAATTGATTTGATCATTTTATGGACCCAGTTGTCATTTCTTAGATAGAATTCCATACAGAGATAAAACCTCGAATCAATCATTTTTCTCGAGCCGTACGAGGAGAAAGCTTCCTATACGTTTCTAGGGGGGTGTTGTTCATCTACATCTATCCCAATGAGCCGTCTATCGAATCGTTGCAATTGATGTTCGATCCCGAAGAGAAGGAAAAGATCTTCGGAAAGTGGGTTTTTATGATCCGATAAAGAATCAAACTTATTTAAATGTTCCTGCTATTTTATATTTCCTTGAAAAAGGGGCTCAACCTACAGGAACTGTTCAGGATATTTTAAAGAAGGCGGAGGTTTTTAAGGAACTTCGTCCTAATCAATCCTAATCAACCGAAATTCAATTAAGGAAATAAATTAAGGAAATACAAAAAGGGGGTAGTCATTTGTATATAACTTTGTATGACTTTTCTCTTCTATTTTTTTTGTATTTCCTCCCTTTCCTTTTCTATTTGTATTTTTTTATCATTGCTTCCATTGAATTCCGTGTTCTATAACGACAAAACCTCTTATTTTATTGATCCTCGAAATAGAAAATTCGGGCATTTCCTTCAATTGGGTGGTTTTCCGTTTTTCATTGGAACTCTACTAAAACTAAAAAAGAAATCAAGTTTGCTTATCTCACTTAACTTGATTGAATCCATTATGGATTAAATAAATCTAAATAAATTGTAGTTTTGTTTTCCACTTAATTTATTCTCTCATCTATACTTTTTTGTATCTATTTTATTTGGATTAGATTTGTAGTGCCAATCTAACACAAGTCCTTTTTTTTAATATTTTTTATTGTTGTCAATTGAAATTTCTTTTTTTTTTTCACTATTCAATATTTATATTGACAACAGTGTATCGAACAAATATAATTCATTGTGATAAATGAAGTGGATCTATTTAGTTTTATTTTATGTTTTAAATTAATTCGAAAATGTGAATGTATTTTTAGATTTCATTCCTTCAATGGTTTTTGGTTGTCTTGTCTAATCTCTTTATTTATTTTTCTTCGATATTTTCTTCGGGTTGCTAACTCAACGGTAGAGTACTCGGCTTTTAAGTGCGGCTAGTCTCTTTTACATATGGATGAAGTGAGGGATTCGTCCATACTCTCGGTAAAGTTTGGAAGACCACGACTGATCCGGAAAGGGAATGAATGGTAAAAATAGCATGTCGTATCAACGGAAAGTTCTGAGAATATTTCATTGTTCCTAGATGGGTATAAAACCGTGTTAGAATTCTTGGAACGGAACAAAATAAAGTTGGGTCGAATGAATAAATGGATAGGGCTGCGGCTTCAATTAAATTATAGGGAAAGAAGAAAAGCAACGAGCTTTTGTT